TTTTATTCCAGTAAAGTAAATGGAATAAAAAAAAAAAAAGAAAGAATAAAATAATTAAGAAATGACACTCGGATTCTATTCTATTCTGTATGATAGGAATAGAAATTGCCTTTATTATGATTGTTCTTGAAACAACAACAATCATTTTTTTCTATGATTCATTGGAACAAAAACGAAAGACCCGGCCCGGTCAGGACCGGGGGCCGCGCTGTGGAAGTAAAAGTAAAAAAGGATCTTGCAGACGAAAGCAAAGAGGTACTCTTTTTTTATTATTTATTTAATTTTAATTTATATATTTATTATTACTTTCTATTTACTATTTATTAATTCTATAATTTTTTTATATAAGAAATTCATTGCTATATAATTTATAGTTTATAGTTTATATAATATATAATATTCTTGGGGCATTAGGTGGTTATATATCTAAATTTATATTCATTGGAATAGTGGAGTTGAGATATCGCTTTCGAGCCCTTACTTTACCTAAATGAAATCACTGATTTTTATTTTCTATATTTTTTTTTCTATTTTTCTATGTCTCTATAATTAGATATCTATATAATAATTATATACTGAATAATAAAGAGGTATAAAGAGAGGGCCCTTTTTCAAGCCTTACTGTTTTTGTGTAATATAATCTAGTAATTATCCTTTTTCTTTCAATTTGGGGAGATGGCTGAGTGGACTAAAGCGTCGGATTGCTAATCCGTTGTACGGGTTTTTCGTACCGAGGGTTCGAATCCCTCTCTTTCCGCTTTAGTCAATGACTTGGTATTTTTTCTTTATCTTTCAATTTCTCTTTCAACGAGTCTTTTTTTTTATTTCATTTTAATTAATAGTTAAAAATGTGGAATAAATAAAATCCTAAGAACATTTTAAAATCAAGCAAGGAAAACAGAAAATTGTTATTTTTTATTCTTCACTCTTCACGTCCAGGATTCCGTCCTGGATCATTAGATAGGAATCCGAAGATAAAGAGAGAAACAAAGAATACCACTACTGTGTAAACAAATAGTTTAAGAGTAAGCATTACACAATCTCCAAGATCATTTTTTTTGGAAAAAAAAAGATAATAGATTCTCCATTTTTATACCACTTATTTTGACACCACGAAATTATTTTTCTAAATCTATAGAAATAAAAAAGAATTTTAAGAAATTCATTTGTAATAAGAGTCAAGTCTTTCATTACTAAAAGCTTTTTCATACCCGCAATTAGATATTGCGGAGGAATCTACTAGGTTCTTTCACTGTAAAAAAGGGTCCGAATGAGGAACTGGGGGGAGCCCAGACTTATTGTGGCGATCCAAGAATTTCATTATTTGAATCGAAGGGTTATACTATAAGACTTATCTGATCTTATGAATTGTTAGAATTTTTTTTTTAAGAATAAATCATGAATTTTTCTAGGACCTTATTAAAGATCTCATCGAAAACTTACAGCAGCTTGCCAAACAAAAGCTAAGAGAAAAAAGAGCAAAGGTATTACTGGCATAAAATCTACGATTGGATTCAAAAAAGCATAAGCCTCGGGCAATTTTGAGAAGAAAAAACTACTTGAAGAAAGAGCAGAATTAAGACAAATACAGATCAAACTAAAGATATTAAGCATAACAAACATTTTTTTCTTTGTTCTTGAAGATAATTGTATTTATTTTGATTGAGTTATTAATATGATGAGTTCTTAATATGAGTTATTATAATCTTATTTTTTTTTTTGAATTAACCCAATCAAAAATCCTTCAATTCTCAAATCAAAAGAGAATAGACAAAACCATACTTTCATACAATATCTTAATTGAATTGTATGTAATGATCAATAAATGTCGTTTAATTCTCTATCTAAATGTCTCAAAATCCTAGCAACACTCTAATCTATTCTATATAGATTTGGACTAGAATTGACGAAGAACTACTATCAATATTAGTCTTTATTAATGTCGAATAGAAATTTAAAATGGGGCGTGGCCAAGTGGTAAGGCAACGGGTTTTGGTCCCGGTATTCGGAGGTTCGAATCCTTCCGTCCCAGAGCATACCTATTATATTATATATATCATATCAGAATATAGATTTTCTATTTTATATCAGAATAAAAGAAAGATTGCCCTTTTTTAAACAACCTTATTTTTTTTTTAAGAGTAGAATAAGATTGGTTATAATCTGATTTTGCTTTCCTATAATGATTAATTCTTATATGAATTATATCTTTTTCAAAAATAAAAAATCGAATCGTGTTCAAATAACACACAGATGAAATTGAATCTATTTGTATACAGGTAAGAGGTAAGATGAGAGCATAGATTAAATCATATTTCTATTTAATAAGTTAGTTCTTCATAAAATAAAAATACGAGCCATGATTTAATCTGTACTTGTTTTAATTTACATTTATACAAAATAGTAATAGTCTGGAACACTCTAATAGGATTCTTTTTTTATTTAGGATTCATCATCTTCATAGAATTGACGCAGTAGATAGTAGTTAAACGTCAATGTAAAATACCAATTTCAATATATGCGGCTGTCTGAATTTCATTAAAAAAAAAATCAAGTTACATACGTAACATATGTCTTTTCTTTGAACCCCGTCTTTAAGTATTTTGTGTTTTCTTTTATGAAAAATTGTAAATATATGATATGTACCAATTGAGACAAAGTGTATTCATACATCTTAGTCGCTTTTCCTTAGGAAATAATTGCAGCCGGATTATTGACTCCAAGTCAAATAAACTACGCAGAAAGGAAGCGAAGGCTTATATATATGTATTGTTATCGTTCTATTTCTTCTATTTCATTGATTCATTGAAAACTTTATTTTATTTCAATTGAGTTTTGTGACAATAGATTTGTTATCCCTAAATTTAAAATATTTAACTTTACCCTTTAACATAGAATGTTTCTAATTACTTTCAAAGATATTTGTTTAGTCTACCTGATAGGTATGGGGATCCTCTTTTAATTATGATTTATCAAAAAGAATAACAACCCAAAGCCTCTATTCTATCAGTCTTTATCCACCACCTCGTGAAAAACAAAAAGAATTTACATTTTTTTTTATGGTTTAATCCGAATATGAATTTTTCTCTATTATTATCAAAATGCGATTTTTACTGTAAAGCCTTATTCAAATAATGTAATGATAGTGAAATAGGAAATTTTTCAATCAATTAAATATTTTTAATAATGTCTTATGAGTCCTTGGTACTCGAAGAAGTGTGAAATTGGTGAATCTATTTTAGCAAGTCACCTCAAGATGCAGATTAAAAAAAACTTATTTGTGTTATTTATTAGTTCAATTTTTTTATATTCTAATATTTAGATTATAATTCTAAAGAAAAAATAAAATAATATATTAAAAAAATATTTATTATATTTCTATATATTATTTATTATATATATTATATGGGGTTAAATTTAATTCGTGCTGATACTTCTTGAGAAATTACCCATTCATAAAAGTATGGATTACTATGTACCGAACGAACCAATGATTATTCATGAGTCCATAATGGAATCAATTACATACGGTTTACAGCAACCTACTAGGAAATGTTATGGTAAAACTTCGTTTAAAACGATGTGGTAAAAAGCAACGTGCGACTTGAGGGATATGGTCGTCTGTGGATTCTTACATCCATCATTTTCTTTTTATATTAATTAGATAGGAATGAGGGTGCTCTTGGCTCGACATCGTTTGTTCTGTTTCACTAGAACCCTCCTTTTTGAGGTCGGGGGTTGGGATGTAAATAGTACATGATCTTAATGGAGCTCGAGTAAAAAAAAGTATTGATTCATTTTTTAAGGGAACGGATCTAGGGTTAGTGTTAATTAATAAGTTGAAACAGCTTCGTAAGTATATTTTCCATATAAAAATTGAAAGGATCCCATTTTAAAATTTATAAGTAAAACCTCTTGGAATTGGTAAAACTCTTTCGATTAAAAGTGTATCGCGCAGGAATCAAATCGACCATTTGTATGATTTTTTGATAAAAAGAAATCACAAAAAGGGTATGTTGCTGACGTTTTTTGAAACGATTAAAAATCACCGAAGTAATGTCTAAACCCAATGATTCAAAGAAACGATAAAGAATCCTGGAACAAGGAAATACCACTTTCAGTTGTCTCAATAAATAGATTCTAATTAAGAATCAAAATAGATTCTAAAGACAAAAAAGGTGCGTGGTTAGAGATCGCTCAATAAACGAAATACCTAAAGTAAAGGGTTTCCTTGGGTTATTAGCGAGTTATCCAACTTGAGTTATGAGGATGCGAATACAAATGATTTTATTTTCTTTTTCGGATAAGAATAAGGAATAATAAAAAGTACTTAACTCATATTTAATTGATTTGATTATTTTATGGATCCATTTGACATTACTAATTAAAAATTTCAAATTCGATCCGTAGACATAATTTCGAATTTTCTTGAGCCGTATGAGGAGAAAACCTCTTATACGTTTCTAGGGGGGGTATTATTCATCTACATCTATCCCAATGGGTGGTTTATCGAATCGTTGCAATTGATGCTCGATGCCGAAGAGAAGGAAGAGCTCTTCGGAAAGTGGGCTTTTATGATCCGCTAAAGAATCAAACCTATTTAAATGTTCCTGCTATTCTATATTTCCTTGAAAGGGGCGCTCAACCTACGGGAACTGTTCATGATATTTCGAAGAAGGCGGGAGTTTTTATGGAACTTTGCCTTAATCAACAGATTAAATTCAATTAATGAATAGAACAAAAGAGGGGGGGGGCGGTAGTATATAAAAGGTTATATAAAGTTATATAAGCCCCCTCTTTTGTTCTATTCATACCTATTTATTATTACTACCAAAAAATGTCTACTACTAAAAAATGTCGTCTTCTATAACGACAAAAATTTATTTTTATTTTAGTGATAGAAATTCATTTAATTTAAGACAGATGAAAAAAAGATCAAATGAATAACCGAAGTAGTTGGATTTCTAAATCCAAAATATTTACATTAGTGCCAATTCAATACAAGTCATTAGTTTTTTCTTTATTTGTATAATTTATATTTTATTATATTAATTCAATATTTAATTTTTTTTTATTTTAATTTATGGTTCTCCACATTGTGTTCTTTTCTTAAGATTTACATTCATATTGACAACAGTGTATCAAACAAATATAATCCGATCATGAATAAATGTATCTATTTCCCTCTGTTCCATCTATGGACTTGGTTTTTTTATTTTACTTTATTTAAACGATGGATTCGTCGGATTTGCTGGGATACGAGAAGCCTTTATTTATTTATTATTTATTTTATTGAAAAAAAAAACGGATAAGATAATAATGGATAAGATACGAACTAAATCCGTGGTAGTACATCAATTTTGACTTAATCCATATCCTTATCTTAATCTAGATTCTTATTTTAGAAGTCAGTGTATTTGCATCTAATATGTTCATTATTTTTTTTATGTTCAGAATCGATTAGCAATATTTTTGCTATTTTACTATTTGGATTTCGGTGTGCAATTAAATCTAATTTTTTATTCCGATTGGATCTACACATTTTTTTTTTTTGGGGGGGGGGGGTTGCTAACTCAACGGTAGAGTACTCGGCTTTTAAGTGCGACTGGCAACTTTTACACATTTGTATGAAGCAACGTCTTCGTCGATACTATCTCTAGAGCTTGTAAGACCGCGACTGATCCTCAAAGGAATGAATGGAAAAAGCAGCATGTCGTATCAATGTGGAATTCTGAGAATATTTTATTCTTAGCGGATCGGTTCAAAACTTTGTTTAAATTCTTGACGAAAAAAAATAAAATAAAATGAAATTTTGGGTTAAGTGAATAAATGGATAGAGCCCTATGGCTCCAATTATAGGTAAACAAAAAAAAAGAAACGAGCTTCTGTTCTTAATTTGAACGATTACCCGATCTAATTAAACGTTAAAAATAGATTAGTCCTTGATGCGGGAAATGCTTTTCCCATAAGTGGATCATCGATTTATTTTTAAATCCTAATTATTAGTAGCTATTCTCCATTAGAGTGTGGGGGTAAATGTGTAGAAAAAGCAGTCTATTGATAAAGATAAAAATCCTTTTTTTCCAAAATCAAAAGAGCGATTGGGTTGAACAAATAAAGGATTTCTAACCATCTTGTTATCCTCGAATGAACATAAACCAATTAAATTAGATGGAAAAGGAGAGGCTAAAGAGTCCGTCGATCAGTCTTATCTGGTTCCGGGGTATATATCTATTTATTTCTTACTATAATATCCTGTTTTGACTGTATCGTACTATGTGTCATTTAATAACCCAAAAGAAATCCCTTATCTCCATCTAATTTTAAATGGGGGAATTTCAAGGATATTTAGAACTCGATAGATTTCGGCAACATGACTTCCTATACCCACTTATCTTTCGGGAATATAGTTATGCACTTGCTCATGGTCATGGTTTAAATAGATACATGTTGTTGGAAAATATAGGTTATGATAATAAATCTAGTTTACTGATTGTAAAACGCTTAATTACTACAATGTATCAACAGAATTATTTGATAATTTCTGCTAATGATTCTAAACAAAATCCTTTTTTTGGGTACAACAAGAATTTGCATTCTAAAATTCTATCAGAAGGATTTGCAATCATTGTGGAAATTCCATTTTATCTACGATTAATATCTTCTTTAGAAGGGGCAGAAATCGTAAGATTTTACAATTTACGATCCATTCATTCAATATTTCCCTTTTTAGAGGAAAAGTTCCCACATTTAAATTATTCGGCGGATATACTAATACCCTACCCTGCCCATCTGGAAATATTGGTTCAAACCCTTCGTTACCGGGTGAAAGATGCTTCTTATTTGCATTTATTGCGGTTCTTTCTTCATGAGTATTCTAATTGTAACAGTCTTATTATTACAAATAAATCTATTTCCATTTTTTCAAAAAGTAATCCGAGATTCTTTTTATTCCTATATAATTCTTATATATGTGAATACGAATCCATCTTCCTTTTTCTCCGTAACCAATCTTCTCATTTACGATTAACATCTTCTGGAGTCCTTTTTGAACGACTCTGTTTATATAGAAAAATAGAACATTTTGCCGAAGTCTTTGCTAATGATTTTCCGGTCATCCCATGCTTTCTCAAGGATCCTTTCATGCATTATGTTAGATATCAAGGAAAATCAATTCTGTCTTCCAAAGACACACCTCTTCTAATGAATAAATGGAAATCTTACCTTGTCAATTTATGGCAATGTCATTTTGATGTATGGTCTCACGCGGCAAGTATCCGTATAAACCAATTATCCAAGCATTCCCTCGATTTTTTGAGTTACTTTTCAAGTGTTCGACGAAATCCTGCAGTGGTGCGGAATCAAATGCTAGAAAATTCATTTCCACTAAAGAATGCTCCCAATAAACTCGATACAATAGTTCCAATTATTCCTCTGATTGGATCATTGGCTAAAGCGAAATTTTGTAACGCAGTAGGGCATCCAATTAGTAAGCTGACT